AGTTCAGTATCTTCACACGAATTAGTGAATTAGGCAAGGTTCTTTTGTGCAGAATAAGAAAGAGTGGGTCAAGTTAATCTTTCAAAATTTCATTGGAAATGAAAAATACTCATAAAAATGCAAATGTGGGAGAAATCGGGAAGATGCAGGTTCGTTTATCTGATTGGTTAGTCAAGCATGAATTAATTCATAGATCTTTGGGCTTCGATTGCCGAGGAATAGAGACTCTACAAATAAAAACCGAGGATTGGGACTCCATTGCTGTCATTTCATATGTATATGGTTACAATTATTTACGCTCCCAGTGTGCCTATGATGTAGCACCCGGCGGATTTTTAGCTAGTGTGTATCATCTTACGAAAATACGGTATGGTATAGGTAAACCAGAAGAGGTGTGCATAAAAGTATTTGCCCCAAGGAGTAATCCTAGAATCCCGTCCGTTTTCTGGATTTGGAGAAGTGCCGATTTTCAAGAACGGGAATCTTATGATATGTTGGGAATCTCTTATGATAATCATCCACGTCTTAAACGTATCTTGATGCCTGCAAGTTGGATAGGCTGGCCCTTACGTAAGGACTATATTACCCCCAATTTCTATGAAATACAAGATGCTCATTGAATGATAAGAAACTAATGTTCACTTATACGACACGACTCCAGATTTTATTCAAGTCAAGAAATATTTTTCGTTTTGTTCTAGATGAAAGAGAATAACTGGACTCTAATTCGTATTAAGAACGGGCTCAAATAAAAATTATCGATATTCCCCAATTTGGAAGATATTATTCATTTCGTCTGAGCAGAAACAATAGATAAATCAAAAAAGTTCTGCACCATGAACTTTGTACCGCGCATGTCACTTAGATGGGCCGAATAAGCAAGAGTGAAGAAATAGAATAAATATGAAAGAAAATACAAAACGAAAAAAGAGCAGATTTTAAGGAAAAGGGGCATAATCTCATTTTGTTCTTTACCATACATACATTTTTTTTTACCCATCTCAAAAAATAGAGATATCTATACATCTAGATAAAAAAAAATGTATTGCGCTCTAGACCATTAATATGTATCCTGATCTGCCTCAATTAATTTGAAGAGGTATGAATATCTTTTCGATACATTATTTACGTGTCAGGAACCAGATTTGAACTGGTGACACGAGGATTTTCAGTCCTCTGCTCTACCAACTGAGCTATCCCGACCATTTCCCGCGCATCATCCTCGTAGAGTACTTGTATCTATGTAAATTAAATACACTCACAAAAAAAGTCTTCAAAATTTTGACCTCGTCCCCGAATTTTTTAGATTTTCAAAAAGAAGACTTTTTTTGTGAATGCAAGGAAAATGATATGGACTGTGAATAATTCAATAATGGGAAGTCCTCGACCATATATGTTCATTTGTACGGGTATCATATTTATTCAAACTAAATGGTATAAGATCAAAAGATTTCTGTTCGGATCCATTTGTGAAAGAGTAGAATGCATGAGAAAGATATTGAATTTTCTTTGAACCGCTTATGAAAAAAAAAAAGAGGATAAGGATAAATAGTTAAGAAGTAAAATGGGCTTTTTACTGGGGATAGAGGGACTTGAACCCTCACGATTTCTAAAGTCGACGGATTTTCCTCTTACTATAAATTTCATTGTTGTCGGTATTGACATGTAGAACGGGACTCTCTCTTTATTCTCGTCCGATTAATCATTTTTTTTTTTTTTCAAAAAAAAAGGTCTATCAAACTCTGGAATGAATGATTTGATCACTAAATATTCGATTCTTCCTTCAACTTCGAATGGAATAGATCCACAATAACTCTGAATTTTGCATATATTGCATATATATATATATATAATGCATTCGGGTCGTGATTAATCGTTTGATATGCCAGTATGTATACGTACGTATTAGAAATATAAGTCATCCTTTCTTTAATTTCGATAGAAGGATTCCAGTTACCAACGCAACGTAGTCAACTCCATTCGTTAGAACAGCTTCCATTGAGTCTCTGCACCTATCCTTTTTTATTCTAGTTTTTAAAACCCTTGTTTTTCAAAAACTAAAGATTTGGCTCAGGATTGCCCATTTTTAGTTCCAGGGTTTCTCTGAATTTGGAAGTTACCACTTAGCAGGTTTCCATACTAAGGCTCAATTCAATCAAGTCCGTAGCGTCTACCAATTTCGCCATATCCCCTTTTTCGACAAGGATCCAGTTGTAATTCCACCCAATCATTTATCTTGGAACCATTGAATTCATTATATTATATTATATAATGATTCCTATATGCAAAAAGTGTATACTCCTATTTTATTTTTGGGGATATCCCTTCTCGTTCCATCTCTATTGTATGAATCATCTTTGTTTCAATTAGAAATGATTCTATCATTGATGTATCCGCAATTCAATATAGAGAGATATATCCCACATATATATATATGTCTCCCTCTCTTTTCATTTTTAGAGTGTGATTGGGAATACTGGAAGGGTCGATATTCTCTCTTCTTTTTTTTTTCGTCCTATCTCCTCCCTTTTCGAACGAAATCAGAGGAATGTCTCATTAGAATTTTGATTGTTGTATGTTTATCCTTATCTTATATTTTTCTTAGGACTGATCCGCTATAATGCTAATATAATTAACATAATATAATTATTCTCAAAAATAATTCAATTTTTTCGAATTAGAATATCAAATTGGATATTGTCAAAAATCTTATTATCATATAAAAATTAGATTTTTTTATTTATTACATTTATAAATATAAATATTATTAAATATTATATTATTATATATATATCTACGAATTTATTATATAATGTAAAAAATATATAATATAAATGATGTAAATTCTATTCTAAATATGAAAATAAATGGAATGTATATTATCGATAATAATTATGTATAATAATAGAATGCAAATTAGAATTAGTCAGATATTTGATTTCCATTACATTATTATATTCCATTATTAGAATAGAATTCTATATTAGTCATATTTGTTTAGTCATATTATAGTTATATAATATGTTATATAGTTATATAGTTCATATTCAAAATATAAAGTTCATATGAAATTCACAGCTAATAGCTAAGATCCGGTAGTTTCTGGAATTCCTATGCATTATTATGTGAGCCCGCTTAGCTCAGAGGTTAGAGCATCGCATTTGTAATGCGATGGTCATCGGTTCGATTCCGATAGCCGGCTTTTTTCTCTATCGATTTTTTCCATGATTGATAATCTCTCCTCCCCCTTTCTCCAAACGTTGAGTCATTAATCTATTATGTCGTGGTAACTAGGAATAAAAATGAGATCCAATTTAGATCTATATAGAACAAATCATAAAACAGAGCCTTAATTTTCTATATATACAACAAAAAATCCGTATATTGACACAATTCATTTCATTCTATTTTGTAATATTTCAGTAGATTTAGCTTTGCTTTGTTTATCCTTTAGTTCAGTCTTAATTTCGATTTCTTATGTAAAATGAAATTTTCATAAATAAATAAATAAAAAGGAGTCTTTACTTTATGTCTCGTTACCGAGGACCTCGTTTCAAAAAAATACGCCGTCTGGGGGCTTTACCGGGATTAACTAGTAAAAGACCTAGATCCGGAAGTGATCTTAAAAACCCATTACGTTCCGGGAAAAGATCGCAATATCGTATTCGTCTAGAAGAAAAACAGAAATTGCGTTTTCATTATGGTCTGACAGAGCGACAATTACTTAGATATGTGCATATCGCTGGAAAAGCCAAAGGGTCAACAGGTCAGGTTTTACTACAACTACTTGAGATGCGTTTGGATAATATCCTTTTTCGATTGGGTATGGCTTCGACTATTCCCGGAGCCAGGCAATTAGTTAACCATAGACATATTTTAGTTAATGGTCGTATAGTGGATATACCAAGTTATCGTTGCAAACCCCGAGATATTATTACTACGAAGGATAAACAAAGATCAAAAGCTCTGATTCAAAATTCTATTGCTTCATCCCCTCACGAGGAAGTGCCAAACCATTTGACTATTGACTCATTCCAATATAAAGGATTAGTAAATCAAATAATAGATAGTAAATGGATCGGTTTAAAAATAAATGAACTGTTAGTCGTAGAATATTATTCTCGTCAAACTTGAACCTAATGAACAGAACAAGGAAAGGGGTTCAGACAATACAATTATGTCCCTTTTTCGGCGAAGGAAATAGATCTAAGCTAAGGGCCTTGATCCGCATTTTCTTATTCACGTATCACAAATCGATACGCAGTAGGATTTTTTTGCTCTTTCCGCGATATTTGTATTTTACGTACCCGTGCCACAGTAATGTAATTAGGAATAAAAATTCTCTATCAAATAAAGCTGTTGGAATAATGATATTCATTTTTATTTGATTTGATATATTGTAGTCGCTAACGCTGGTGAATTAACATAAACGGAAAGAGAGGGATTCGAACCCTCGGTAAACAAAAAGCCTACATAGCAGTTCCAATGCTACGCCTTCAACCACTCGGCCATCTCTCCTACATAATCCTATTATTGACCAGAAACCGAGTGAATAGCGAGTTATTCATATTATTTTATTGCAGTACACACACGACGGATCAATAGTTCCATTTCCCTAGGAATAAAAAATTCCTTTCCAATTTCATATTTATCAACAACCTCTCTTATCATCCATCTACCCCATAGATCTATTAGAAATTAATGAATCGTACCATGAATCTTTCTATTTCATTTCATTCAATTGTATAATTGATTATTCCATCCCTTTTCCTCTTTGGAGCATAACCAAATCCAAATTTCTCGAGTTATAAGAATCCATAGTAAAATAAAGTCCTTGGTTATTCAACTTAGATGAAATAGTAATAGTTCCGTGCATTTGTATACTACGAAATTTATATTATATAAAATTCAATCTGATTCAAAAGTCTCCTATCTCTATTTGTCCTAAAAGGGTACAATTTGAGCAGAGGGTACACATCTTTTTCGAATTTTTCTGTTTT